ATAGTGTCGAATAGAGTAGTGTCGAATAGAATGGGGCGTAGCCAAGTGGTAAGGCAACGGGTTTTGGTCCCGCCATTCGGAGGTTCGAATCCTTCCGTCCCAGAGCATATTCATTATGTTAGAAGAGAATAAAGATTTTGTTGAATGGGGTTCTGTTTAAAGTCTAATCTTAGGTGGAATATGTTTCTTGCTTCTGATTTTGATCTTTTCTGTTTTATGGATGAATCATATCTTTTTTATACAAACGGAAGTTCAAATGACACGCAGATGTAATTTACTCTATTTCTGATCCAGGTAAAATGGGAACATGGATTCCAAGAGTTTGAATTCAAAAAAAAAAAGTCGTGGGGTGCTTTCATCATATGTCCAACTCCGTCTTGTTTCGGAAAGTTAGTTATTTAGAAAAACATTCCGTCCCATATTGATTTTCTATTTTATCACTACAAGGATCCTATCTATTATTATTATTCCCTATCTTGTAAACTAATTATTTATGAATTTTTCTATAGATTTTTGAATTCTAACTATTTTGGTACTAATGAAATTCATTCAAACTCCATAGGATTACTTCTCTTAAGGGGTTAGACTAAAATAAAAAATAGGAGCAACTGAATCTGGACTTGTTTGGGTTTGTACCTAGTCAATCCGCATGCCAGATCCGAATTCCCATTTGGATTTCTGCTATGCCCCATTATTCTTGGGGGGCGAATACATTAACCGAAAGTATTCAAATTTCCGGGTCTGCCTGAATTGCATTAACAAAAATCAAGTTCTATTTATATATTATATGTATATGGAATTCTATATCTATCATAAGCTATCATAAGTATTTCGCGTTTGGCCTTATTGTAAATTTATGTAACACTTGAGAAGGGAGTGTTTTATATCTTTTATTCTCTTTTATTAACTTTCTATTCGATTATGGCACGATTAGATTAACGAAATCTTGTTGAACCTCACAGCTTAAACAAAATACATATAAAATGAGGAAATGTTTAACGTATATGTATGTCTCCTTCATATTCGATTTTTGTGAAAAAGGCCTTCAATTTGAAAATTTCAAATTGTTAACCTATTTATTTAATCTATTATTAATATTCAATATTAAATTCTTTTTATTTTAGCTTTTTCATTAATTTAATTTTTAATTAATTACTAATTAATGAGGACTTGCTAAAACTTCTTCAGAAAATTCTTTATCGATTTCTAGTTCTATTTATATATAGAATAGAAATTCTATATTCTATATTATAGAAGTTATAGAAGAAAGGGGTATAGATTACGACGTCTACGAACCAATGACTATTCATGATTCCAGAATTGAATCAATTCCATATTGGTTCCAAATTAGAGGAATGTTATGGTAAAACTTCGTTTGAAACGATGTGGTAGAAAGCAACGTGCGACTTGAAGGACATGATCCATTGTGGATTCTTTCTTATATCCACCATTTTCGATTTCTATAGGAATGTAAGGTGCTCTTGGCTCGACATCAGTTGGTAATATAAATCGTCAACGATGGAGCTCGAGTAGAAAGTATTAATTCATTTCTCAGGACAAGAATCTAGGGTTAATGCAAATCAATAAATTGGCACAACTTCGTGAATATATCTTCGATATAGAAATCGAAGGGATCCCATTTGAGCAAGTTTCCAATTCCAAAGGAAAATTTCTTGGAATTACTCAAACACTTTCCGATCCAAAGTGTATCACGTGGGAATCAATCGTCCGTAGTATTCTTTGGTAGAAGGAAATCCCAAAAAGGGGTATGTTGCTGCCATTTTGAAAGGATTAAGAAGCACCGAAGTAATGCCTAAACCCAATGATTTAAAACAAAGATAAAGGATCCCAGAACAAGGAAACACCGTTTTAATCGTCTCACTAACTGGGCCAGACTTAAGAATCTAAATAGATTTTAACCGAGACAAACAAAAAGGGGGTAAAGACCACTCAATAAATGAAATTACCTAACGATATTTTTTTGAATTATTTGAGAGTTAGATAACTTGAGTTATGAGTACGAATGGTTTCTTTTTCATTTTCCGGAACGAAGAAGAAAAAAAAAGACTTAAATCATAGTCTAATTGATTTGATGATCTTAGGGAACTTTTTGTCATTTATTAGAATTCCATACCATAGATAAAACTTCAAATCCAATTCTTTTTTCTCGAGCCGTACGAGGAGAAAACTTCCTATACGTTTCTAGGGGGGGTGTATTGTTCATCTACATCTATCTCAATGAGTCGTCTATCGAATCGTTGCAATTGATGTTCGATCCCGAAGAGAAGGAAAAGATCTTCAGAAAGTAGGTTTTTATGATCCGATAAAGAATCAAACTTATTTAAACGTTCCTGCTATTCTATATTTCCTTGAAAAGGGTGCTCAACCTACAGGAACTGTTCAGGATATTTTAAAAAAGGGGGGGTTTAAAGAATTTCATCCTAATCAAACGAAATTCAATTAAGGAAATACAAAAGGGGGGGTAGTGATTTGTATATAA